TTATATCATTCCCATAAAATTCCTCAATAAGATTAACGCCCCTCCAACCATGTTTAACACAGAAATCAAAATAACGCCTCTTTTCATAGTAGCAATATCTGATCCCCTGTCATTATTCTTAAAAAAATTTAAGAAAAAAGAAAAAAACAGTCTTAAATAATAAAATAGCCTTATGAGAGATCCCAAAATTAATAAAAAAATAATAAATAAGAACGATCCCCTTCTACCAATATAGACCACTAATCACTTAGAAACGAAACCTAAAAGCGGAGGTAACCCAGAAAGAGAAAGTAATAACAACATAATTACTAAATGATAGGCTTTAAAGTGCTTCAATCTACTAACATCTTTTATAGCTCTAGAATCTTTTAATCATAAGCTTATAAACAAAGAGGCAGTAATACTTAGATAAACAAGTAAATATAACTTTATACATCACTCTCTATGAAGCATAGCAAAGAGCATTCAACCTAAATGCCCAATAGATGAATAAGCAAGAAGCGCCCGGATTTGTGTCTGGTTTAGCCCCCCAATACCACCGACCAAAGCTCTCCCCGCACTTATAATACAAAACAAAACAGGCAGTTCTTTTGTTTCACCTAACTCACATAAAGAAAGAAGTAAAAATAACGGAGCCAACTTCTGTCAGGTTGCTAGCAATATACGGGAAAATCATGATAAACCAGCCATTACTCTAGGAACCCAATAGTGAAAGGGGAATACCCCAAGCTTTACAGACAGCCCTCTTACTAGGGCACAAAGACCGAGCCCACTACCGTTGCTCATTGAGATCGTATCCCACCCAAAAGAAGTTCTAAATCTTAAAAGACTCCCAAAAATCAATAAACTAGACCCTAGCGCCTGAACAATGAAATACTTAACAGCAGACTCTCTTTCAGAAACCTTTTTTTGGTAGATAAGTATTGGTAAAAACCCAATCAAATTTATTTCTAAACCCGCTCAAATCCCCAACCAATGGACAGAAGAAAGAGACATTATAGTCCCAAACCCTATTACAGATAAAAATATTAACCCAAACGGAAGACTTGAAAACATAAGAAGAGGGATATAATCGAATTACCCAAAGCAAAGTTAGCAGCCCTGCTTTACTCCAAGTCTCTTCTACAATTCTCTATTGAGCCCAATCTAATGACCCTTCATTTCACTCATGAAAAAGCCCAATAACAAGAATTAACAGAAAAACAAACAATCCTAGAATCAGTCCAACCGACATCTCGCCCCTAACCCTAACCAAGATTGGAAAAAGTAAGACAATTTCAATATCAAAAATAAGGAAAATAATTGCTAATAAAAAGAAACGCAAGGAAAAAGGCAAACGAGCCGACTTAACCGGATCGAAACCGCACTCAAAAGGAGATCTCTTTTCCCGATCCTCATTCGCTCGCTTAGATAAAACTCATCCTAATACCATAACTACGACAGAAATAACCAAGGCTATAACACTTCTATAAAATCTACTCATCATTATTATAGCACCAGAGATACTTTCCTGATCCCATATTAATCAACATCAATGATTTCCGTTCATCCGGCGTGGTACTACTATCTTAGTCCTAAATGAGTAATTTATACACTACAATTTCCTAATTAACAGCTAGGCGCCTCTTTTTGGCTTTCATTTAACATTTTTCTACGCACAGAAAGGGACTTACACCCCCAAAGTCTGGTCCGAAGCCAGATGCAAACTTCTCGCTTTCTATGCACACTGACCCGGAAGCCTAAAAGCTTATCATCTGAATGCAAGTCAGATCTTTTAATTTAAAGTACCAAGTCTATGCCTTCTAGGAGCACATTTATTATATGCTGTCTCTAGATTAAAAGTCTAGCACTTTAACTCAGTCACCTAGAAATAATACTACCTACTAGTAACTAAAACTTAGCATCCTCATCAATAAATTGAAAGATATAAAAACAACCACACCACATCAACAAAATGTCAATATCAAGCAGCTGCTTCAAACCCAAAATGATGACCAGTAGAAAAATGCTGAAGTCAAACCCGAACTAAACAGACCAAAAGAAATGTACTCCCAATAAGCACATGCAAACCATGGAATCCCGTCGCCACGAAAAAACTAGAGCCATAGGCACCATCCGCAATAGTAAACGAAGCCTCATAATACTCTCCGGCCTGTAAAAAAGTAAAATAAACCCCTAAAATCACAGTTGCAACAAGACCTTGCAGTCCCCCAGGCCCATCACCCTCTATCAAACTATGATGAGCCCATGTTACAGTAACCCCAGAAGCTAACAAAACTCCGGTATTAAGAAGCGGAACCTCAAAAGGATTTAAAGGTACAATCCCTGCAGGAGGTCAGCATGACCCCAATTCTGTTCTTGGAGCTAATCTCCTGTGAAAATAAGCTCAGAAAAAAGCAAAAAAGAAACAAACCTCTGACACAATAAAGAGAATTATTCCTCATCGAAGTCCTTTCGAAACTTTAATACTATGATACCCCTGAAAAGTAGCTTCTCGAATAACATCTCGCCATCACTGAATTATAGTAATCCCGATTAACAACAGACCTATTCCAGCTCTTACAAACCCATAACCGTGAAACCACCCAGCCAAGCCTGAAGTAAGAAAAAGAGCTCCCATTGAACCAGTTAACGGTCATGGTCTAAATTCAACCAAATGAAATGGATTTCGTGCCATGTCTTAGCATCTACCTGATTACTTAAAAACCAGCAATCTACCAAGCCAAAAATAATAAAAATCGATCACTTTTTGACCAAAAGTGATCGATTTTTAGCTCGTTAGTGAAAGAAGCATTAATATTGCCACCTTGAAACAAAGTTGTTACCCTAGCATCTTCAGCGCTATGCTCTTATTTAAGCTATCAAAGTTAGTGGAGAATTGATTGCATTAAAAATAGGATTCTTAGTAAGGAAAGTATTACAAAAAAATTAAAAGACTTTATTTGTACTTTTTGATTTGCTAGAGAGAGGCTTGAGGCTATAAAAAAAGCTCCTTGACCGCCTACCACTTCAAGTCATCCTATGTCTACCGATTTTATTATGCTTGTTCCTATCTTTATAGACAGCTTGGTAAGTGGCTGAGCCGAGATTGGAGCAAGAAACCATATAGTCGAAAAAAAGAATTTTGTTTTATCTATCTTTTTTTGTTCTCGAGTATCATCTCATAAAATAAATGCGAAAAAAAGACCTGAAACAATTACAAATCTTGTAAGTATTTTTAGGTGAAATGGCAAAATAAATAAAGAGGAAGAAAATGGAATAAAAACTAGCTGGAAAAAAAGACCTCTTGATACAGCTGCTAGGGTTAGAATGGTAATGGCTCAGTTTACATATGGATCTAGGTCCTGCTTAGCATGGTATGAGTTTCCTTTAAGGGGGCTTCACAGACAAGAGGCGGAAAGCCGCATTGAGTAGGCTCTAGTTATTCCGGTTGCTAAAAAGATTAACAAGACTATAATAAAGCTAACAGGCCTAGAAAGAGACAGCTCTAAAATAAGATCTTTAGAATAAAAGCCGCTTAAAAAAGGCGCCCCGCATAAAGAAAGGTTAGCAACATTTATACAAGCTACAGTCAAGGGAAGCTGAGAGAACAAGGACCCTATATAGCGAATATCTTGATTGTTGGCACTATTATGAATAATTATACCAGCGCAGAGAAATAACAAAGCCTTAAATAAAGCATGTGTATAGAGATGAAAGAGCGCCAAAAATGGCATTGATATCGCTAAGCTTATTATTATAACTCCTAGCTGGCTTAAGGTAGATAGAGCAATAATCTTTTTTAGGTCGTTTTCACAGTTTGCTCCAATTCCGGCTATTAAGAGTGTTAATACAGAAATAAATAATAAACCAACCTTGAACCCATAAAAGGTGTCTAAAAATGGAAAAAATCGAATTAATAAATAAACTCCGGCTGTTACTAGGGTTGACGAGTGAACTAAAGCAGACACTGGAGTTGGTGCAGCTATAGCTGCTGGTAGCCATCTTGAAAACGGAATTTGGGCTCTTTTTGTTATTGCTGCAATTGTAATAGTCAGAGAAAGCCATATTTTCAGGTGAAAATCTCAAATGCAGATAATTAGTCAGTGCCCCTGTAGAACTAAGAGCCCAATTGAGATTAAAATCATAACATCGCCAATACGATTAGCTAATACAGTGATTATACCAGCCCCTAAGGATTTTATATTTTGATAATAAATCACTAAAGCGAAAGAAACAATACCTAAGCCGTCTCACCCCAATAATAAAGCCGGTAGGCTTGGGATAAAAACTAAAAGATTTATGGAGAGAACAAATAACATAACTAGTCAGGTAAACCGCTTTAAAAATGGGTCATGGGCTATATAGCTAGAAGAGAACATTATGACACACCCAGAAATAAGACAGACGATGTTTCTAAATCTCAGGCTAACGGAGTCTAAAATAAAAATAAATGTTAGGTAACAGGATCTTGCCTGTGAGATAGATCACTCTAAAATAATTCTACTAGAAGTTAGAAAAAAAGCGAGAGTTATAGGAAGTAAAATAACCCTATATATAATAAGGAAAATTGAACTAATTGAAGAGGCTTTTAAGTTATTCATGGTTAAGTAGGAATTCAAGTCCTTTCTTCAAATCCACAGGCTGACGTTTTGGCAATAAACTAACTTAACTAAACCCAGATAGAAACAAGCTCTCCTTTTAGAATTAGTAGATTGGCAGGAATTCAATGAAGAAATAAAAGCAAGAAATTAGGTGATTTTGTTATAATAAACGGCTTGATAAACTTAGGACTACCACCATGATGAATAGTGGTAAAAAGATATATACTATATAAGGCAGAAAAGAAACTCATGAAAGCAAGGGGAAGCAAGCAATAAGAGGAAGAAAAAATTACAGCAGGAAAAATCATAATCTCTCCTAGTAAATTGATTCTGGGAGGAGCAGCCATATTAATAATACAAAAAAGGAACCATCATATAGTCAAAGAGGGCAGAAATATTAGTATCCCCTTGTTTAGTAAGAGACTCCGTGTTTGAGTTTTTTCATAAGTATAATTAGCTAAAGCAAAGAGAGCTGAAGAACAAAACCCATGAGATAATATCAAGATAAGAGCACCTCTTCATCCTCAAGATCTGTTAGAGAAGGCTCCAGCTAGCATAAGAGATATATGACCAATAGATGAGTATGCAATTAAAGATTTCAAGTCCACTTGACGAAAACAGATAATTCTGGTAATTATGCCTCCTCACATTGCAATAGAAAATAGAATAACTAAGCTGTATAGTGGAATAAAATTAAAGTACTGGAAGAAACGCAAAATTCCATAGCCTCCTAGTTTTAATAAAATAGCAGCCAGTACCATAGAACCAGCTACCGGAGCTTCTACATGTGCCTTAGGAAGTCATAGATGTACTGAAAATATAGGAAGCTTTACTAAAAAAGCGGCAAATACCAAGATGCCAAGTAGGCTTCATTGTCATATATATTGTGGTAAGATAGCATGTAAGCGTAAAGTTCTTCTAATTAGTATTTCTCTACAAAAAATTTTATGCCTTGCTCAGACAATACAAAACAATAATGGTAGAGAAGCAGCTACAGTATAAATTATTATATATATACCAGCTTGTAGCCGCTCGGGCTGATAACCTCAGCCTAGAATTAATATCAGGGTGGGAATTAAAGATGCTTCAAATAAAAAATAGAAAAGCAAGCTATTAGAACAAAGAAAAGTTAACATTAAAATTAGATTTATGCTTATGATGAGCTGTGAAAAAATACTATCATTATTTTTTCTTAACTTTACCGAGCTTTGTCTGGCAAGCATTATTATCAGAGAAATCCATAAAGTCAATGAAATTAATATAAGAGATATTGAATCATACCTCATAAAATATCTTGATTTTTCGTAAGAGAAAAAGGGCCTAAATAAGTGTATTAGGGAAAGCACTCTTAATAGGGCTAAAGATCAAGATTTTAGATATCAGGATCATTTTTTTTCAATCAATGAAAATATTATTAAGGCAAGGAGATTTGCTAATAAAATACCTAACATTTATGCATAGTAAATCTAGAGACGTAATCATTACCTTCTGCCCGAATAATTGCTACAAGAATCGCTAAGCCTAAGCTAGCTTCACAAGCTCCCAAAGTAATTAAAATTAAAGAGGTTTCACCACTTAATGAAATATTACTAGACATAGAAAACATTAAAACAAACAGGTTTATAGTAACAGCCTCTAATCTCAAAAGAATTCTTAGCAAGTGCTTATACTGTAAAGAAAGAGTTAGGAGCGGTACTATAACTCCAAAGATTCTTAATATAGTTAAATGAAATGTTCTCATTTCTTTTTGAATACAGCTGTAGCAACGATAGCTTAAATGAAAGTATTGGTCTTGTAAGCCAATGATGAACTAAACGTTCTCGCTGCTAATATATTTAAGGTTGCGAAGCGAATCGAACACTTTTAGTTTATTTTCAAGACAAACTGCCCCCAGGGAACAACCACAAATTAACGTCTTAATAATCTAAAATATAGTCTCATCCTTTTTGAACTAAAGGGTTGAGAATAAAATATAAGAAATAAAGTCCTGTAAAAACCTGCCCAATCTGCTCATACGGTGTTTCAACGGGACACCTCCCAATTCAGGTAAGCACAAGAAAAATTCCAATATATGTTCAAAAAAGAACCTGATTTGCAGGATAATATGCTATAGACCGAAACTTAGCTTGATGAGAAAAAGGAAGAATAAATAAAACTAAAATTGAACCAACTAGCCCAATTACTCCTCCTAGCTTATTAGGAATTGATCGAAGAATTGCATAGGCAAACAAAAAATACCACTCAGGCTGAATATGAACCGGAGTCACCAGGGGGTTAGCAGGAATAAAATTTTCAGGATCTGTCAAAAGCTGAGGAGAAAATAAAGCTAACATTGATAATAAAAAAACTACAACAAGGAAACCAACTAAGTCTTTAAAAGTATAGTAAGAATGAAATGGAATTTTTTCGCCATCTCTGTTTAGGCCTAAAGGATTATTAGAACCTGTCTCATGCAGAAATAATATATGCAAGATGGCCAATCCAGCAATTGCAAATGGAAGAAGAAAATGGAGTGCAAAGAATCGAGTTAAAGTGGCATTATCAACTGCAAATCCACCTCATACTCACTCTACTAGCATTTTTCCAATATATGGAACAGCTGATAGAAGATTAGTAATTACCGTTGCTCCTCAAAAAGATATCTGCCCTCATGGAAGAACATATCCAAGAAACGCCGTAGCCATAGTAAGAAATAGTAAAATGACACCAATATTTCATGTGTGAAGTTGGAGATAGGAACCATAGTACATACCCCGGCCAATATGTAAATAAATACAAATAAAAAATCAAGATGCCCCGTTGGCATGTAAAGCCCGAAGCAACCAACCATAAGTAACATCTCGACTGATATGAATTACAGATCTAAAAGCTAAGTCTACATGTGCAGTATAGTGTATAGCTAAGAAGAGACCAGTTGCAATCTGGATTACCAAACATAAGCCTAAAAGAGACCCAAAATTTCATCAGATAGAAAGGTTTGATGGTGCAGGCAGGTCAACAAAGGCTCCATTTACAACTTTACGAACTGGATGAACTTTTCGTAAAGGTCTTCGCATAAATAAATACCTATATTTTAAAAGGCCGCAAAGAGGCCTGCTGATAATAACAAATTTTTGCTACTACAATTAGATTAATAAGTAAAATCGTTCCTAATCCAATTAGCACAGAAATTATATAAGGGGAAATCAGCTCAACCCCATATATTTTTAAGTATATAAGCTTACTAAAAGAAGAATGAAACCTAAGATAAGAGGAGTCCTTTAAATAACAAAAATAAAGGAATACAAATAATATAGGAAAAAGTAAAATGAGACTTAAAAGAGGAGTAATCCCCCCAAATAGAACATTAGGAGACAAGGCTGCAACATAAGCGAACATAACTAGAAGTCCACCAACATAAATTAAGAATAAAATATAACCATATCATGCAGAAATCGTTATACCACTAATTAAGCATATAAACAATGTTGAAATTATAATCACCAGCCCTAGGCTTAACGGCTGCCTTATTATAGGAAGAATAAGTAAAGTAGAAAGAGTTAAAGTAATAATAAACAATCTGCTCATTCAAGATGCAGGCATTCGCCTGATTTTTAGCTTCCAATGCAAATGTTTTATTTAAACTACAATCCTGATTACTAATGAAGCAGGTTAAAGCCCAAAAGTGAAACAAGCATAAGTGAGCATAAGGCAACCGGAAGAAAAGCTTTTCAAGTTAAAGCCATCAAAAGATCATAACGGAATCGAGGATAGCTGCCCCGCACTCAAATAAAAGCAAAGGCAAAGAAAAGCACTTTAAATATAAAACATAGATCCCTCTCAAAAACAATAAGGGACCTTCCACCAAAAAATAAAAGAGCAGAAAATAGTCTTATAACTAAAATATTAGCATACTCAGCCAGGAAAATTAAAGCAAAACCAGCCGCCCCATATTCAATGTTAAAACCAGACACTAATTCAGACTCTCCTTCTGCAAAATCAAAAGGAGCTCGGTTTGTTTCTGCGACACAAGTAGTAAACCACAACAAAGAGACAGGAAGTATAAGGAGACTAAACCATACCATCTCCTGAGCCTCTTTAATCTCAACAAAATTAAATCTCCCAACTAAGAACAGAGGAAATAGCAAAATTAAAGCTATACTTACCTCATAAGAAATGGTTTGTGCAATGGCACGAAGACCCCCTAAAAGAGCATACTTAGAATTAGATGCTCACCCTGCTAAAAGAGTCCCATAAACATTTATGCCAGATACACATAAAAAGAATAGAATTCCAGACTTAAAATAAGAGAGAGAGTATAAGCTTGGATAAAGCTGTCATAACAATAAAGCCAAAATAAATCTAAATACCGGAGCAACAAAATATAAAGAACGATTAGCTCTCGTTGGCTTAGCAATTTCTTTTGTTAGCAACTTGGCAGCATCTGCAATTGGCTGGGGCAAACCCATTATACCGACCTTATTAGGCCCTTTCCGCAACTGAATGTACCTTAAACCTTTACGTTCTAAGAGAGTAAAAAAAGCGACCGCTAGTAAAATACAAACATAAGTAAACAAACAGGAAATAATTCTTAGATACATTATAAAGGAAAGAATTTTCATCTTTATCTTTAGGGCTTAAACCTAATGCACTTAATCTGCCACCTCTATTCCTTCTATCAAATAAAGGATTTTAACCTATGTCTATTGATCCTAAATCAATCGCATAATTCTTTGCTAATTTGATTTCAAAGTTAAATTATATTTGATCTAATAAAAATATATTATATGTTACGCCGGTCCTTTCGTACTAGGTGCAACCAAAAAATATAAAGATAGAAACTGACCTGGCTCACGCCGGTCCCGGTCTGAACTCGATACGTAGAATTTTAATGGTCGAACAGACCAACCCTTAAAGACTTCTGCATCTTTAGGACATTCTGGTCCAACATCGAGGTCACAAACCTTTTTTTCGATATGGGCTCTTAAAAAAGATAATGCTGTTATCCCTACGGTAACTAATTCCTTTGATCAAAAAATTTGGATCACCACATGCAGGATTCACTGTTTAAAGGAGGCTTTACTTGCTCCTCGGTTGCCCCAACCAAAGTATTTAATAGTTTTCCTTTTATCTATATTGGTTCAAACCAAGTCTATTAACTTCCCTAAAGCTCGATAGGGTCTTCTTGTCTTTTAATTATATCTGGACTTTTTCATCCAAAGATAAAATTCTAAGTAATCTAAAAGAGACAGGTGTATTCTTGTCAAACCATTCATTCCAGCCTTCAATTATAAGGCAAATGATTATGCTACCTTTGCACGGTCAGAGTACCGCGGCCGTTTAAAACTCACTGGGCAGGTCCGACTTCGTATTTTAACACTTACACGAAGCCATGTTTTTGATAAACAGGCAGAATACAATATTTGCCGAGTTCCTTTTTACGATTTTATTTTAAGATACTAGAAAAAATACTAACTTTTAGCTTGTTAGTATATTAAATAAATAAGACAATACTCATCTTAACATGAAAATATTTTATATTAAAATCACTAAAATTTCTTCTCTATACTTACAAACAAATAAATTATATTAATAACTATAAAATGAATTATAACAAAATCCCTTATATTAATAACCATTACTAAGCTTATGTTTCAAAAAAAATTAGATGTAATTTTGATATCACTTTCGAGCTTGTCCTCAAAAGTCTAACTAGGCTGCCATAAACAAAACAAAATCTTATTTATCTTATTAGGCTTACAACCCAAGGTACTAATATACCTGTTGAAAAGAACTAGCTATCACCCAGTGCGAATAAAATTTCATATCTATTCTTAGTTCTTGAGAGATTTTTGCCACAACCAACTCGTTATATGATCTATAAAACAGAGTAAGAATAGCTCACTAGGTTTCGAGATCCTCTATTTAGAAACTAATCTAGTTAAACCATGATGCAAAAGGTACAAGCTTTAAGCATTTCTAACTTTCAATTTTATACTTTCCTTCACAGTACTATAAACATGCAGAAAATATTAAACTTCAATCGCCTTTACTAGATCCTCTAATGTTTCTTACACAAAATTATCTTAAGCTCTCAATCATATTTAACTGCCAACATCAAATTTAAAGACGATTTACTTCTTAAATATATTTTCAGTGTAAATGAAATGTATTTTTTTATACTACATCTTTCAGCCTAGGAACAATTTCCATTACCCCTACTATGTTACGACTTATCTCATTTTTCAACGAGAGCGACGGGCGATGTGTGCACGTTTCAGAGCCCTATTCATTTTATTTATATTATTAAAATTACTTTCAAGTCCTCCTTTAAAATACTTCATTTCAAGTATTTTTCCGTAATTACAAATATGTAATTGTAACCCATCCTCACCTTTTTATTAGCTGCACCTTGATCTGACGTTTTAATTAATCTGATTCTCGGGCTAACTACTATATTTTAAGAAGTTACCTGACGACGACGGTATACAGGCTGTATTGCTATAAAAGGTCAGGTCTAGCGCGGATTGTCGATTACGAGACAGGTTCCCCTGAGAGGTCTAAAACACCGCCAAGCCCTTTGAGTTTTAAACTTTTTTATTCGTAGTACTCCGGTAAGTCTAAACTAAATTTACAACTAAAAATAATGGGGTATCCAATCCCAGTTTCCCTTAAAGCTATCACAGACTCAGCACATCAACAAACTATATTCGGTATAACTATCAGTATTTAGATTTTACTCCTATACTGAGGATCCAATAGTCCTTTTCATATTTTTGCCTAACTGTCTTTTTACCGTAAAAGAATGACTAAATTTCTTGGTTTAACCGCGGATGCTGGCACCAAATTAACCAAATTTTATTTACTAAACTAATACAAGCTTTCGCTCTTTTCTTAATCTTCAACACTGGTGTTAGTGGGGATTTCAGGATATCATGTTCACTATAACATCCAAAAAGACTTTATTATTATGGCTTTTTGCTAATTTTTAATAGTTTATCTTTCACCTCACCTCTTTCCAAAAAAGCCATGTGTATCCTTTAGTACACGCCATACCTAAAATCAGAGCCAAGTTTTAACCGTTTAATTTGACCTATTTGTGCTTACCAAAATTAGATTTAAAATACGTAATCCTATCTTATCTATGAAAGTTCTTGAGGTGTAAAAAGCACGTTAGGTTTTCATCCTAAAGGTATAGAATAAGATCTATCTAGAATAAATCTTTTGAGTATGAAGAAGTACATTTGCCTTCCAAGCAGAAAGTTTAAATAATTTTAAAAGAGATATGTTCAACTTTATCTAGCGGTGTTAGGGCACTAAGAATTTTGATTTCTTAAGAGAGGTTCACATCCTCCTGATAAGGTCTTAAGTTATTAAAACTGCAGGCCTTCAAAGCCTGAAATAAAGAAGATTCTTTAGTCCTTGCTCACTGTAGTTTATTATAAAACGTCGACCTGCAAAATCGAAAAAGGATGAATATCTCCCAGTGTGTTTGTCTGGTGGCTGAGCTAGAGGCGGTAGACTGTAGATCTATTAACGGAATTAAATTTCCCCGACAAACAGCGGTGTAAAATAAGCTAAATATTAAGCTTTTGGGTTCATACCCCAAATATGAATGAACTATTCTTTTACAGTAATAATTTTAATTTTTAGTGTTTTATATATAAGGCTAATGTGGGTGTTCATCTGAATAAAGTGTAATTAGAAGACAGAAAATATAAGCCTGAATAAGGCTAATACCAAATTCAAAGACTGTGTAGAGTACTTGAATTAATAATAGAAGAAAGATTGAAAATAATGATGAGACAAACAGTCCGGAAGTTAGGTAATTCCCAATTAATGTTAAAACAATATGCCCCGCTCTTATATTAGCTGTTAGCCGCACGGAAAGGGTAATAGGCCGAACCATAATTCTTACTGTCTCAATAAGAACAAGGAAAGGGTTTAAAGGGGCAGGTGCTCCCATTGGTAAGAGACCAGCTACAACAGATCCTGGGTTATAAGCTACAGCTGAAATAATTAGAGTAAGTCATAACGGCAAACCCAAAGTTAAAGAAACTGCTAAATGACTAGTTGTTCTAAAAACATAAGGAATTAAGCCACACATATTTATCAAAATTAAAAATAAAAATAAACCAGTAACTAAATTAATGAAACCCCCTATATTTAACCCGAAAGAACGAAATACTTGAGAAGAGGCGGTATCCTTGAAAGAGTTAATAAAAGTGTTTCACCGTGGATGTGCTATCCAGAAAGAAGAACTAAAAAGAACAATTATTACAAGAGAAAAGAGTCACATTAAAATATATAACGATATAAAAACTTGGTTATTGTCATCAAATGAAGAGAAAATATCAACAAGCATTCTTAACTATCAACTTCATTTATTCTCCTTTTTTAGGCTAGAATAATCAGAGCTTTTTGTGAAAAACATAGTTTTTCTTGACCATCAAATAAGAATAGAGACACTAAGAACGGTAGCCCAGAACAAAATAAACAATAAAATTCAATTTAAAGGTGACAACTGAGGCATCAAGAGATACTAGTTTAACTAGCAACGTAAGACTGACAATCTTATATTATAATTTAACTAATCTCTCTTAATCAGAAACATTAATAACCCACTCCATAAAATTAGCTAAAGGAATAGCTTCCACTACAATGGGCATAAAAGAGTGATTAGCACCACAAATCTCTGAACACTGCCCATAAAACACCCCAGGATGCTTAATAAAAAATCCCAATTGATTAAGACGGCCCGGAATGGCATCTACTTTTACACCCAATGAAGGAACAGTTCAGGAATGAATTACATCTGCAGAAGTAACAAGAACCCGAATATCTGTCTGAGTCGGCAACACAACTCGATGGTCTACCTCAAGTAGCCGAAAATCTCCAACTTCAAGCTCGTTAGTCGGAATTATATATGAATCAAACTCAATATTTGAAAAGTCCGAATACTCATAACTTCAATACCACTGATGCCCAATTCTCTTAACTGTTAATCTACAATCACTAATTTCATCAAGTAAATATAACAAGCGCAATGAAGGAAGAGCCAAAAACACCAAAATAACTGCAGGCACAATAGTTCAAATAGTCTCAATTTCCTGACCTTCTACTAGCGAACGGCAAGTATATCTACCTAATATAAGCGAAACAGCTGCGTAACCTACTAATCTAATAATTATAACCAAAATCATTATAGCATGATCGTGAAAAAAAATTATCTCCTCTATAAGAGCTGACGCTGCATCTTGAAATCCTAATTGTCCTCATAGACTCATAAGTGATATAATATCTGTTAATATATTTTCATACTCTCATGTATGCACCCTAGGTTTTATAACCACCAAAAATAAACTTAAAACCTACTATGCAACTAAACTAATTAAACAAAACAGCATTATACTAGGGCCTTCGCTATGTATGCCTTTAGATAAAATAATACACTAGCTAGCACTGTGTGATCTTACACATGCTCCAGTTTCAGCTCTATTGTGGAAATCTGCTGGAAGAATATTATCTCATTCTAAGGCTGTTCTTAGGTGTGTTCTTCAAACAACACTTCGCTGAGAAACTAACGCTTCCCACACAATTACCATAAAGTATAAAACAGCAACAAAAGAAATCATTGACCCAATTGATGAGACAACATTTCACTTAGTGTAGCAATCTGGATAATCTGAATACCGTCGTGGTATACCACTTAAACCTAAAAAGTGTTGAGGAAAGAAAGTTACATTTACACCGATAAACATAATATAAAAATGAGCTTTAGTTCATCGTCTATGAAGTGTAACACCTCTTAATAATGGAAATCAGTAATTAAAGGCTCCGAATAATGCGAAAACAGCTCCCATTGAAAGCACATAGTGAAAATGCGCAACAACATAATAAGTATCATGTAGCATAATATCTAAGGAAGAGTTTGATAACACAATTCCAGTTAAACCTCCAACTGTAAATAAGAAAATAAAACCCAGACCTCAAAGCATTGGAGTTTCATACTTAATCTTAGCTCCGTGAATTGTAGCAAGTCAGCTAAATACCTTAATTCCTGTAGGAACAGCAATAATTATAGTGGCTGCGGTAAAATAAGCCCGTGTATCAACATCCATTCCAACTGTAAACATGTGGTGGGCTCACACAATAAAACCTAAAACACCAATAGCAAGTATTGCATAAATTATCCCAAGAGTTCCAAAGGTTTCTTTCTTTGCCGAATAATGTCTAACAATATGAGAAATTATACCAAACCCTGGCAAAATCAAAATATATACTTCTGGATGCCCAAAAAATCAAAATAAATGCTGGTATAAAATAGGATCCCCACCTCCTGCAGGATCAAAAAAGGCAGTATTAAAATTTCGATCAGTCAAAAGTATAGTAATAGCCCCAGCTAACACAGGCAGAGATAAAAGAAGCAAAATAGCTGTAATTTTTACAGATCATACAAACAGTGAAAGGCGCTCAAATTTTATTCCTTGTCATCGTATATTAATAATCGTAGTAATAAAATTTACAGCTCCTAAAATAGAAGAAACCCCAGCAAGATGCAAAGAAAAAATCGCTAGATCTACAGATCCGCCGGCATGCGCTAAATTTCCTGCTAAAGGTGGATATACAGTCCATCCTGTCCCTACCCCTCTTTCTACAGCTGCTGATGATAAGAGAAGTAAAAGCGCAGGCGGCAAAAGCCAAAAACTCATATTGTTTAAACGTGGAAATACTATATCCGGAGCTCCTAATATTAGGGGTACTAACCAGTTCCCAAAACCTCCAATTATTATAGGCATTACCAAGAAAAAAATCATAACAAAAGCATGTGCTGTTACGATTACATTATACAGCTGATCATCTCCAAGCAAAGCACCTAGTTGCCCTAACTCTGCACGAATCAACAACCTTAGGGCGGTTCCAACCAACCCAGACCATATACCAAATAAAATATACAATGTCCCAATATCTTTATGGTTTGTAGAAAATAGCCATCGCAT